AGGATTACGTCCTGGATCATTTGATAGGAATCCGAAAATGAAGAGAGAAACAAAGAATATTACTACTGTGTAAACAAAAAGTTTGAGAGTAAGCATTACACATTCTCCAAGATAATTTTTTTTTGGAAAAAAGAGAATAGATTCTCTATTTTTATATCACATATCCTATAATTTGCATTTGATTTGACGTCTAAAACCGAAATAGTTTTTCAAAATCGAAAAAAAAATTGTAATTGGAATAAAAATAAATAAAAAATGAAGTTATTATTATCTTACTTATCAATAATTTTCTTATACCCACTTGTTGATATTATGGAGGATCAAAATACGGTTTTTTTTCATTTACGAAAAATAGTTATAATCGGAAAACGAGGCGATATGGATTGTGTTGATTCAAAAATTAGAATGTTTTAATCAAGGGTTCATACTGTAAGACTTGTCTGATTTTATCAATTATTTAGTATTAGAATATTAGAAGCATTTTTATCGAAAAAACCATTCATTTTTCTAGGACAAGATGAAAGATCTCATCGAAAACTTACAGCAGCTTGCCAAACAAAGGCTAAGAGAAAAAAGAATAGAGGTATGACTGGCATAAAATCTACGATTGGACTCAAAAAAGCATAGGCCTCAGGTAATTTGGCGAAGAAAAAACTACTCGAATAAAGGGCAGAATTAAGACAGATCAAACTAAAGATATTAAGCATAACAGACACTTTTTTTTATTGCATTTTGATTGAGTTATTCATGGAAAAAAAATGAAGAAAACAATCCTTCTTTTTTTTTGAACTTACTCACTCAATCAAAAAACCTTCTACTCTCCATTGAGAATAGAAGAAATTCTACTTTCATACAATATCTTAATGGAATTCTACGGAATGATCAATAAATTCATTAAATTCATTTGAATTCTATACTTATACGTGTCAAAATACTAAGAACAGAATCGAATTGATTTTTTAGCCAGTTGAGCTGGAATTGACGAACAATCAATAACAATATTAGTGTTTATTAGTGTAGAATCGAAATCGAAGTGGGGCGTGGCCAAGTGGTAAGGCATCGGGTTTTGGTCCCGCTATTCGGAGGTTCGAATCCTTCCGTCCCAGAGCATATGTAATTTAAAATTGTATTTTTCTGTTTCTAAAGTTGAATATTGGATAGAATTTGATTCTTTCTGCTAATGATTTTAACCAAAAGGAATCTTCTCTTTTTTTTTTTTCACATTTCCTAAAATAAAGGAGGATACGTGTTCAAATGACACGCGGATACAAGTAAATCTGTTGGAGATTTAGGCAAGATGGGGTTATAGATTTCACTTTTTTTGGGAATTTTAAAAAAGTGTTCCGTTAATCATATATACATCCCCTATATATTCATATATAATATAGAAAGAAGTTAGTTATTTTTTTATTCATCCCGGAAAATAAATTGGATTTTTCCAATCTATTATTAAATTTCGATTTTTTTTATTGATTCTTCATTTATTATTATTCAATTAATGGTTGAGCTCAAAAAGAAACATGGATTTAAATTTCTTAGGGCTGTCACCTTTATTGTAAATTGTAAAAAAATGAACATTACATTACTAATAAAAACTTAAGAGATATTCCATTTCCATGTATTGATTGTCCTGATTGAACCAATGACTATTCATGATTCCATAATTGAATCAACCCCATACTGGTTCCAAATTTGAGGAATGTTATGGTAAAACTTCGTTTGAAACGATGTGGTAGAAAGCAACGTGCGACTTGAAGGACATGATCCGTTGTGGATTCTGATATCCATCATTCTCTAATAAAGGATGCTCTTGACTCGACATCCTTTGTTCTGTTCCACTCGAACCCGCATTTCTTTTGTTTTGGAGGGGTGTAATGGAAATAGTACATGATGGAGCTCGAGTAGTAAAGTATTGAGCTATTTCGCAAGGGGGAAGGGTCTAGGGTTAGTGTCAATTAATAAGTTGGAACAACTTCGTAAGTATATCTTTGATATAGAAATCGAAAGGATCAAAATAAAACAAGTTTCAAATCCCAAAGGAAAATCATTTGTTGGAATTGATAAAACCTTTTCGATAAAATGAAAATTATATATATCGTCGGGAATCCGACGTTCGTATGATTCTATTCTTTGATAAAAAGAAATAACAAAAAAGACATGTTGCTGCCATTTTTGAAAGGATTAAAAATCAACGAAGTAATGTCTAAACCCAATGATTCAAAAAAAAAGATAAAGATTTCCGGAACAAGGAAATACCTTTTTAATTGTTAATTGTCGCAACAATTGGATTTGGATCAGAATACCGAATTCAAATCGATTCTAAATGAGACAAAAGGGTATTTGAGACCGCTCAATAAATGAAATGCCAAAGGATTTTCTTTTGAGCTATTTGAGAGTTATTCAACTTGAGTTATGAGTATACAAATGATTTTTTTTAGGAAATAAAGAAATGAAAAGAACTTAATTCTTAGTCTACCTCATTTTTAGATTTTATGGACTTATTTGATTGGTCAGTATAATTTATATATACCTAACTTTGAATCATTTTTCTCGAGCCGTACGAGGATAAAACCTCCTATACGTTTCCAGGGGGGGGTATTGTTGATCGAATCTATCCCAATGAGCCGTCTATCGAATCGTTGCAATTGATGTTCGTTCTCGAAGAGAGGGAAGAGATTTGCAGAAAGTGGGGTTTTATGATCCGATAAAAAACCAAACTTATTTAAATGTTCCTGCCATTTTAGATTTTATTGAAAAAGGTGCTCAACCTACAGAAACTGTCTATGATATTTTAAAGAGGGCAGAGGTTTTTAAAGAATTTCGACTTAATCAAACGAAGTTCAATTAATGAAATAAAAAACAAAGATAATGTGGTTCTAATTTGATAGAACTTTTTTTCCTTTTCCATTCCTGTAGATTTTTTATGTAGTGCCAATCCAACACAAATCTTTTCTTATATATTTCACTTTTTCTACTTGAATGTCAAAATCGATATTGTATTTCTCTTTATAATGTTAGAATATTCTATTCGAATAATTCTATTAATATTAAAGAAATTCAAAAATCTTTTTTTTGAATATTCATATTGACAAGAGTATATTGAACAAATATAATTCAATTTTGAAGTAAAAATAAATAACAAAATTAAATCGTTTATTTCTGTCTTCCGCCCAATAAATAGGTTTTTTATTCAAGGATTCGTTTAATTTTTTTGCGATAAAGAATTTGGATCCAAAAAATGGATAATATTTGGTCTAGAAATGTATTTTATCTAAGAATTTTTCGTATTGTCATCTGATCTCTTTGCTTTTATGTTCGGAATCAATTAGAAAACTTTGTTTTGATTTCTTGCTAATTCAAAGTTTTGATTCCAATCCATTTTTTTTTATTTTGATTGTATCTACATAACATATCTATTTTGGGGGTTGCTAACTCAACGGTAGAGTACTCGGCTTTTAAGTGCGGCTAGAATCTTTTACATATTTGGATGAAGCAAGGAATTCGTCTACATCATCGGTAGAGTTTAGAAGACCACGACTGATCCTGAAAGGAAATGAATGGAAAAAAGAGCATGTCGTATCAATATAAAATTCGGAGAATATTTCATTCTTACCAAATTGGTACAAAATTCTATTTGAATTCTTGAAAGGGAACGAAATGAATTAAAGGTTGGGTCGATTGAATAAATGGATCGAGCCCTATGGTTCAAATTCTGGGGAAAGAAAGAACAACGAGTTTATCTTCATAATTTGAATGATTTCCCGATCTAATTAGACGTTAAAATAAATTAGTACCTGATGTGGGAAAGGATTCTACCACGAGTAGATACTTTGTTTTTTATAGTGAATCCTAACTATTCAATTATCCGTTCTCCATAAGAGGATGGAAATGAATGTGTAGAAGAAATAGTATATTGATAAACTACTTTATTCCAAAATCAAAAGAGCGATTGGGTTGAAAAAATAAAGGATTTCTAACCATCTTCTTTTTTTATCTTATAACAAAATAAAAACCAATTAGATGGAAAAAAAGTGAGAGTCCGCTGATGAATTTACCCGTCTCCGAAGTATCTATTATTTCATAATAAAATACTTTGTTTTGACTGTATCGCACTATGTATCATTTGATAACCCAAGAAACCCTCTATTTTTACTTTTGTTTTCGGTCTAAATTGAAATGGAAGAATTCCAAGGACATATAGAACTAGATAGGTCTTGGCAACATAACTTTTTCTATCCACTTATTTTTCAGGAATATATTTATGCATTTGCATATGATCATGGTTTAAATAAATCGATTTTGTTGGAAAATTCGGGTGACAAGAAATACAGTTTACTAATTGTAAAGCGTTTAATTACTCGAATGTCTCAACAGAATCATTTGATTCTTTCTGCTAATGATTCGAACCAAAATGAAATTTTTGGGCATAAGAACAAAAAAAAATTGTATTCGGAAATGATAACAGAAGGGTTTGCAGTTATTGTGGAAATTCCATTTTCCCTACTATTAATATCTTCCCTAGAGGGAAAAGAGATAGTAAAATCTCATAATTTGCGATCAATTCATTCAATATTTCCTTTTTTAGAGGACAAATTCTTACATTTAAATTATGTGTTAGATATATTAATACCTTACCCTGCCCATCTAGAAATATTGGTTCAAACTCTTCGCTACTGGTTGAAAGATGCCTCTTCTTTGCATTTCTTACGATTCTTTCTTTATGAGTATCGTAATTGGAATAGTCTTATTACTCAAAAGGAATTCATTTCCTTTTTGAAAAAAAGGAATCAAAGATTATTCTTGTTCCTATATAATTTCCATGTATGTGAATACGAATCCCTTTTTGTTTTTCTCCGTAACCAATCCTCTTATTTACGATCAACATCTTTTGGAGCCCTTCTTGAACGAATCCATTTCTACGGAAAGATCAAATATCTAGTAAAAGTTTTTACTAATGATTTGGAGGTTATCCAATGGTTTTTCAAAGAACCTTTCCCACA